TCTGAAGTAGCAACGGGAGAATTCATCCTGGAAGTGGGAGAACTGCTGAAACTACGTGAAACCCTGACAAGGGTTTATGTACAAAGAACGGGGAAACCCTTCTGGGTTGTATCCGAAGACATGGAAAGAGATATTTTTATGTCAGCAACAGAGGCCCAAGCTTATGGAATTGTTGATCTTGTAGCGGTTGAATGACAATAAATAGCCTGAATTTCGCGTCAATTCGTGATTTAAAATGAACCCTGCCGCGTTTAATATTCTATGACTTTTATTTATTTACTATCTATTGATTGATGATTCTATTGATCTATCGATTCTATTCTATTGAATAAAAGTCATTCATAATCATACGGTTAGGATCGATCTAAACCAGCCCATTATGTATATGATTCAACATGCCAACGATTAAACAACTTATTAGAAATACAAGACAGCCAATCAGAAATGTCACAAAATCCCCCGCGCTTCGGGGATGCCCTCAGCGTCGAGGAACATGTACTAGGGTGTATGTGCGACTCGTTCAGATCATAAACTAGAACAAAGGAAAGAGAACAATGTTCGAATATCAATGATCAAATAGGATAGAACGGAAAAACAAACTACATTTACTATCTAAAAATAAGAAAATGGGGTCATATCCCTTTTATTGTGTATGAAATTTATGGTTTCTATTGGTGTAAAACCACTCACCTCAATTCAAGATGAGAAGTAATTCTCCATTGGTAGCAAATGGTTATCCATTAAGCGGAGGAAATCTTAGTAACATAGACCCCTCTTGCAAGAACGGACTAACAGGGTCAGCTACCCAGCCAACTTTCATAATTAAATACCGTTACTGTATAGGTAGAGCTCGTTGTGAAAGACCTATTACTGGATAATTCATGGGTAGAGCCGAAGAATGTGAACTATACAAGTTAGCAATAACATTGATTAAATGAAGTAAGGGCTCCGGTGTATAGAGAAGACCTCACCGTTTAAGAAGTAACCATAGAAACGATGGAATCCACTATTTAGTTATCATTGCTATTTTTTTTAACCTAGTATAGTACAATTTCGTATTTCGAGGTGAAATGCCTATAAAAAAAAAATAAAAAATCGTGGTTGGGAAGGTTATAGTAGCGAAAGCCATTGGAATTTTTAGTTTATACATTGGAAAAATCCGTTTTGTTATTAATATACTAGGAAAGGGGCAAAAGAATAACTGAAAGAAAGGAAATCTATTAGTTATTCGTTAAAGTTTCATTTATTCAATGACCAGAATTAGACGGGGATATATCGCTCGGAGACGTAGAACAAAAATTCGTTTATTTGCATCAAGCTTTCGGGGGGCTCATTCAAGACTTACTCGAACTATTACTCAACAAAAAATAAGAGCTTTGGTTTCGGCTCATCGGGATAGGGATAGGCAAAAAATAAACTTTCGTCGTTTGTGGATCACTCGAATAAATGCAGCAATTCGTGAAAGGGGGGTATGCTATAGTTATAGTAGATTAATAAATGATCTGTACAAGAGACAGTTGCTTCTTAATCGTAAAATACTTGCACAAATAGCTATATCAAATAGGAATTGTCTTTATATGATTTCCAATGAGATCATAAAAGAAGTAGGTTGGAAAGAATCCACCGGTTAAACGGAGTTGCCCGGAGAATGAACTCCGGGAAGATCGAATAAAAATGAATAGAATTAGAATATGATAAAATATCAGAAAGTAGTCAAAATAAATATGAATCAACACGTTCAATAAAAAATTTTATTCTTCCCAGATTATTCTTTTTTTTTTCTTACGACACGAGACTTCAATCCGGATTCTTGGATTTTTCCAACAAAAAAGAAATCCGCGTTTGAGTTCGGATGGGCATTTGAATTCAAGTGAAGAAAGAGTAAACCTATCTTTTTCTGGCTCTAAGACTGGGAGTTCTGGTGGTCGACTCGGTTCTTTCAAATTGTTTCTCATTATTAAGAAAAGGTAACAAAGATAAAATACGAGCTTGTTTTATAGCAATAGTAATTAATCGTTGTTGTTTCAAGGTCAATCTATTCACTCGTCTAGATAATATTTTTCCCTGTTCACTAATAAATCGACTAATTAAACTCATGTTTTTATAATCAATTCGATCCCCCGATTGGATCGGGGGCAAACGCCTACGAAAAGATCGCTTGGATTTAAGAAAAGTTCGCTTAGATTTTTCCATGGTTTGGTTAGTTTATTTCTTATCCCTAAAATCCTATTTCAACCGTATCTTTTATTAGAATAAATAAATAGGATTTGGTTTGTTTATAATTATCTTTAACTATGTTAAATATGTTATATATATAATGTCATTTTTGCCCTTTCCTTGTAAGAAAGATAAGGGCGCCGGTGCTCGGTTCGTTCGATCTATTTCTTTATCTCCCCATGAATCGTATGTTTGTTACAATATGGACAGAATTTTAGCAACTCCAATCGATTAGGCGTATTGTGCCGGTTCTTTTGAGTAATATATCTGGAAATCCCCGTTGATTCCTTATTAACACCGTTTCGAACACAAGCGGTACATTCCAAAAGAACCGGTATTCGCACATCTTTACCCTTAGCCATGAACCTCCTTTGGATTTTTCATTTACTCAACTCTTCCTTTTTCAATTCGAAACGAAAAAGAAGAAAGGAAGGAAAAAATTTGTAACTAGCTATCCTCTTATGCAAGATTTTATTACAATCAATATAGGAAATACGATAGAAAGATTTCTAAACTATATTTCAACAGTACAGTATTTCATATAATTATCGTCTAGAATACGCTTTCCCTAGAACCAGAGTTTGTATTCGACTTCCATAGAAATTTAATACATAGAAATTCATATTAATTTAATTCCAACCTGAACCCGACTCTCACAGCTGTTGAATAGAATATTCTTTCTCTTTCCTCCCTTTTTCTAGGGAAAAAAGAGAAAAGAAGGGGCTTTATTTAATTGTATCTCTAATCTTCTTTATTCCTTCCCACGTCAATAACTAGAATGAAAAAAAGGGGAACGTCAACGCATCCGGGAAAAAACGATTAATCTCTATCAATAAACCTGCCAAAGAACCGAACCATAGAGTACTTAGTACCGGTGCCACGGAAAGATATGTTTTTAGATCTCGCATTGAAAAACCTCCTTTTATAGTAATACATACATAAGATAATACATATTGAAATGTACAATCATCCAGTAAATAAGATTTACTTTTTGTTAAATACAGAAAAAACGTCCTTTTCTTCCCCACTATTCCCCAAAAAGACTCGTTTATTTTTCCTAGGGGTTCCAGAAGTATTTTACTATTATTATATGTTAAATGAGACCAAAAAGGCGAAATGGACATAAAAATTCTAGATTTTAATAGAGGCAATAACGATGTGGAAAACAAGACAGGAATTCTCTACAATGACACTGTAGACCAATGGAAGGGATGTAGCGCAGCTTGGTAGCGCGTTTGTTTTGGGTACAAAATGTCACGGGTTCAAATCCTGTCATCCCTACCTATTACTGCTCCTTTGAGCAGTAACGAGGGATTTTTTGAGATCAATTCACGTTGGACATATCATATAGAATCTTTTATTCTTATGATGATACTATATGTGTATGCATACAAGATGTATTGGGGCCAATCCTTTTCTTTACAGTCTTTTCTTTTATGAGAAGAAAGCGCTCTTAGTTCAGTTCGGTAGAACGTGGGTCTCCAAAACCCGATGTCGTAGGTTCAAATCCTACAGAGCGTGATTTGTATCTTCTTCGATGGAATTTGACTGAAACACTAACTGGAACAGCAATCTTTATTTGACCTCCTGGATATTAAAGAAAGGAGGAGGTCAATCAAAAAAAGAGATATTAATTAATCAAAGGTCTAACTGATCGCCACGCCTGTATTGTAAATAGGCAGTTACAAATAATCCAGCCAAAGTAATAGGAATTAGACCTAACACAATTCCAAATAGAAAAACTTCAATCATTTCAATTTGTTTGAAAGGAGAAAAAAGAGGTAATATCTATACCTAAATATTAATCCGAATTACCATGAATCTCAATGACCAAGAATTGGCAATTAACGGGGTAAAAATACACAGAAGTTCGCAGAAAGATTTTGTGCAATTAATTTCAAATAAGTCGTATCTTGCTCAGACCAATAAATAGAGCTGAGGTTATAGTTAAAGCCGTTAGTAGAAAACCGAAATAACTAGTTATGGTAGGCATCAAGGAGCTAAATGAAATATGGTCTTTTTATACATATGTTTATAAAAAAGCACTTACCTGAGTTTCCTTTTTTGCAAAATAGGAGAAAAAAACCAATTGAAAGTTTTTGAGTCATCTATCATTATAGACAGCACTAACAAGGATAAAGTCACAACTATATAAAAAAATTGATTCATCATCTGTAACATCTACCCATACCGCGTTTGCAATCAGCAAATGCATTCTTGGATCATTTTTCAATTCAACTTATAAACGAATAATAAGAACTGGGTAGTGTAATTTCGTTTTAAAATAAGACTAACTCTTTTCCAATCATTATGGAATCAAATTAGAAAATTATTCCTATTTTTATCATTTGTTTTATTGGATCGAATCTATATATTTTAGAGCGAACATTAATCTTATAAAACTTTTACTTTCATTTTAACTAATTAGATTCCGTAATGAGTTCACTCATATAATATCTTAAATATCTTGAATGAATGAGAACAAAAAGTTATCACATGATCACTCAAAAAAATAGGTGTTTTGGTTCAACTATATTCTAAGACTATTAATTTCTATTTTCTTTTGCTTTAGAAGTTCTATTTTGTATTTTTCATATATATATTAGAAATGCGCATCTTTTTAGTTAGGTCAAGAAAGAACCTTCAGATTTCGATCTAATACAACAATGTATGCATTAGTGATTCCAATTATTTCATTCTTTGTTCTTTTTGGTTTATCGAATAAAAATTCCTATTCTTACTTGTTACTGGACGCCTAACCAATTCAAAAAAAAAAAAAAGAT